AGCCCTGGTTTAGGGCGTGGGGGAGATCCCAGTTAATTAATTTATTTTGTTTCATTAATTAAGGGCAGGGCTTGCTTGCGGTTATGCCCTACTGTTTCGATCCTTTCGTACTGGAAATAGTATGTCATAGATAGAAACCGACCTGGATTGCTCCGGTCTGAACTCAGATCACGTAGGACTGTTAATCGTTGAACAAACGAACCCTTAGTAGCGGTTGCACCACTAGGATGTCCTGATCCAACATCGAGGTCGTAATCTCCCTTGTCGATATGGGCTCTCGAAGGGGATGGCGCTGTTATCCCTGGGGTAACTTGGTTCAATAATCAATAATATTGGGTCAAGTATTTTATGTTTTGACTTGTTGGTCTAAATGAGGTTTTCGGAAGTTTTTTTTTATTCCGAGGCCGCCCCAGCCAAAACAGAGGGGGTCATTTTTTGATTTTATTCCTGGTGGATTCAACATGTATAATTGACTCTGATGTTTAAGCTCCACGGGGTCTTATCGTCTTATGGTTTTATCCTTGCTTTTGCACAAGGGGATCAATTTCACTGATTTTCGCCAGGAGACAGTTGGGCCCTCGTTTCTCCGTCATACTAGTCTTCATTTAGGAGACAATGATTACGCTACCTTTGCACGGTCAGAATACCGCGGCCGTTTAATTTTCATTGGGCAGGAGGCGCCTTTAATACTTGATTAGCTAAAGGTTATGTTTTTGGTAAACAGTCGGGGCCCGGTGTTCCGAGTTCCTTCTGGTGAGTTTAATCTTTCCTAGGTGCATGCCTGTGTTGGGTTAACAGTTAGATTAATATTATTGTTCGTTGTGTAAATATAATTATTGTGTAATGACCAGTAGGTTGTCTAGTCTGGCTTATGCGGATGCACGGAGAAATCTTTTTCTTGTTACTCATTTTAACATTAATTCTGTTATATTATTATAGTATGACTTATTGTTGTTTAGGGTTGGATTAAAAAGGTTGGTGTTGGTGTTAATTAGCTTTAACGCTTTATATTTTGGTGGCTGCTTTAAGGCCTACGGTTTGGTGTAATTCTCTTTCCTCTTGTATAGGCTGTTTCCTATTTTAATAGGGCTGTACCCCTATTAAATATCTCTTAAATCTTTCATTTCTCTTTGTTTAAGGAGGGTTGGGTGAGTTAAGGTAGAACTTAGATTCGTTTAATAAGTAACCAGCTATCTTCATGTTCGGTAGGTGTTTCGCCTCTACTTATTAGTCTTTTCGCTCTTTTGCCACAGAGCCGAATTATTTCTGTACGCTTATAAGTAGCTCACTTGATTTCGGGGTAAAAAGCTTAGCTCTTTTAGCTTGTTTGGACTAGTTAAACCATTATTCAAAAGGTACAAGGGTCTATCTTTGCTTTATTTAACTTGGTATTTTAAACTTTCCCTTGCGGTACTGTCTCTATAGCTCCTGGGGTTCTTTTCTATCTCCTATACTTAGCTCGTAAAAATGTTTTGGGTTAGTGAATTGGTTTTAGATTATCTGGGTAGCGGGCTAGTTTAAGGTTCAAAATGGTTAGGTGGGCTAACATTGTTCAGGTGTAGGCTGAGGGCTTTATAATAAGCTACATTTTGTTTCCAAGCACACTTTCCAGTATGCTTACCGTGTTACGACTTGCCTCCTTTTGGTTTAATAGGAGGGTGACGGGCGGTGTGTACGCGCTCCAGAGCCTTTTTCAACTTGATATTATGGTTCTAGTTTACTACTAAATCCACCTTCTTGTTATTTTTTCATTTTAACTTTTAGTATTTCCCGGTTTTGTGGGAATGTAGCCCATTTCTTTCCATTTTATTGGCTGCACCTTGACCTGACGTATTAGCGGTAATGCTGTTTGACCTACTTAGTTCTTTCACAAGGTAGACTGGCGACGGCGGTATATAGGCTGGGGGCGAAAAATGGTGAGGTTTATTGCGGATCATCAATTATAGAACAGGCTCCTCTAGGGGGTTTTGGGGCACCGTCAAGTCTTTAGGGTTTCTAGCGTTTTGCTGGTAGTTCCCGGGCGAACACCCTTGTATGTTTAGGTGTCGATGTTTAGGATTAAGCATAGTGGGGATCTAATCCCAGTTTGACCCTTAATTTTAGTAAGTTCAATTTTATCTTGGCCCCAAGACATCTTCATGTAGAGGTTTTACAACTCATCTTAGTTTTTTCTTGGGTTTAGTGAAGGGGTGGTGATTTAGTTACTTTTACGCCGTTTGGCTCTTACTTTCGGCCTAAAATTCGTTTAACCGCGGTGGCTGGCACGAAATTGACCGGCCGTGGTCTCTATAACTAAGTCAAGTTTTCACTTATGGCTTAATATTAATCACTGCTGTGTACCCTTGGGGGTGTGGCGAGGCAAGGCGTCTTTGGCCACTTTGGTGTGCCTGATGCCGGCTCCTTTGGTGATTGTTTTAAGGGCATTTTCACTGGTGTGCTGATACTTGCATGTGTAATTTAAGAGTTAAGTAACAGTAAGTTTATGACCAAATCTTTGTGTCATTGAGGCATCAAGTCCTATAATGGCATCTTCAAGGCCAGGCTTTAATATTTTAAGCTACGATGACTTTTATTGTAAATGGTAAGAGGCATTTCCAGTGCTTTATTTTTATGGAAAAAAGAAATAAATTGTGCATGGTGTGGTTGTAGGTACGGGCCCTTGTATTTTATGTAAAAATGCTTTATTTTTGGTAAAAATAATGTAAAAAAAATAAGATTTAATGTTTAAAAATGCATAAGGCTTCCTTAGTATAGGATTTTATAAATTGTTTATCAATTTAAAAAAAAGTGGGGGGAAAAAAAGTTTTCCTACGAACAAACTCAGTTTAGTTGACTCTTGGTTTAGGGGTTTAACAAGAATAAAGTTAGCTAATCTATGTTCGTGGGGGGTAAGGGGGGTTTAGCAGAAAAAACTAAGTTATAATAAAATATTTTAAAGTTAATGGTAAAATTTTTGTTAAGAAGGGGGAAATATATGTAGTATTATGTCTAACAAGCATTAATTAAATAGCCTCTTGGAATTGTCTATGTCCGTTACACACCCATGCATTAATATGCCCGACCCTATACAGGATGGTATAGACATAACTGGATATGTGGTTGAAAGGATATATTTTAAAAAAGTACCAAATGTTTTGCAGACTATAAGTTACTTATTTGTGACAGAACGTGTCTTTAAATCTCGAGTGCAACCAGAGGTATTCTTAATATCAAGAGTTGCGGGAGGGAAGATCCGTAAGCACTGGAAAGAGTAACCAGAGGTATTTTGAAAAGAAAAGTATGTGGAATAGGATATTATGCGCGTGAAGCTAGTAATGATTAATCTTACATTCAAGGGTTGCTTATCTCTCACTAATATGTAGAATCAATAGAAAGTCAATGGAGTATGATTACTCGTGAGGTCGAGAAGGAATGCACGATATACATAGGGAGGGGGGAAGGACGTACTAGAGTATAGTATATATAATATAAGGCGGCGTGCCGCCTGCACCTATGAGGGGGTCAGGTGTTTAACCCTGATTTTAGTGATTAGCAATCACTTTTTTCCCACTCCGGTCGGTAGAGGTTTGTGATGTCAAGAAATAGTTTATTTAAAACTCCGGTTCTGGGAGCCGGGGATAGGGGAAAGATCCTCTTTTCTTGAGCGAGACTATCAGTTTAATATTTTATTTTCTATGGTGCCAGTGATAGGAATTAGGACTGTAATAATCAGGAAGTAAATTACTGAGGCTATTTGGCCGATTAAGATGAATGGGGGTTCTACTGGTTGTCCCCCAATTCATGTGAGGATGAAAATAGTGGAGATTAAGTATCAGAATAATATTTTACTGATTGGGCGGTGTATTGAGCTTCGTTGTTTGGATGTGTGGACCAGGGGTATGATGAGGAGGATTAAGATTGAGAGTACTAAGGCCAACACCCCTCCCATTTTATTAGGAATAGATCGGAGGATGGCATAAGCGAATAAAAAATATCACTCTGGCTTAATGTGGGGGGGAGTAGTAAGTGGGTTTGCTGGGGTGAAATTTTCCGGGTCTCCTAATAGGTTTGGGTATAAAAGTGTGAGGGTTAGTAATGCTGTTAATATTATTAGTGCTCCTAGCAGGTCCTTGTAGGAAAAGTAGGGGTGGAATGGGATTTTGTCTGAGTTGGAGTTTATTCCTGTTGGGTTGTTCGATCCTGTTTCGTGGAGGAATACTAAGTGTATAATGCTTAAGCCCATGATTACGAATGGGAGCAGGAAGTGAAAGGTAAAAAATCGGGTTAGTGTGGCGTTGTCAATTGAGAAGCCTCCTCAGATTCAATTTACAAGTGTCCCTCCTACATATGGTATGGCGGACAAGAGGTTTGTGATTACTGTTGCTCCTCAGAAGGATATTTGTCCTCATGGGAGGACATATCCTACGAATGCTGTTGCTATAGTGGTTAGTAGTAAGATAACTCCAATATTTCATGTTTCTTTGTAGAGGTAGGATCCGTAATAAAGGCCTCGGGTTGCATGAAGGTATAGGCAGATGAAAAACAATGAAGCTCCGTTTGCATGTATATTGCGGATTAGTCAACCGTAGTTTACATTCCGGCAAATATGTGAGATTGAAGAGAATGCTAGTGATACGTCGGCGGTGTAATGTATGGCTAAAAACACTCCAGTGATTAGCTGAATAATTAAACATAATCCTAGGAGAGAGCCAAAGTTTCATCATGCGGAGATGTTGGATGGGGATGGTAGGTCAATAAAGGCATGATTTAGGACTTTAATAATTGGGTGGTGTTTTCGAATGGTTTCGATCATAGCTTCCACTTGGGTTTGGCCAAGAATGGCCGGCTCCTAAAGCCGGTGGGGTTCCTCCCCTCTAAAAGCGTGAAGTTCCGTGGCCCTGGCAGGATAAAAAAAATACATTAAAAAATTAGGGTTTAAATTTAAAAATACATAAGGCCTCCTTAGTATAGGATTTTATAAATTGTTTATCAATTTAAAAAAAAGTGGGGGGAAAAAAAGTTTTCCTACGAACAAACTCAGTTTAGTTGACTCTTGGTTTAGGGGTTTAACAAGAATAAAGTTAGCTAATCTATGTTCGTGGGGGGTAAGGGGGGTTTAGCAGAAAAAACTAAGTTATAATAAAATATTTTAAAGTTAATGGTAAAATTTTTGTTAAGAAGGGGGAAATATATGTAGTATTATGTCTAACAAGCATTAATTAAATAGCCTCTTGGAATTGTCTATGTCCGTTACACACCCATGCATTAATATGCCCGACCCTATACAGGATGGTATAGACATAACTGGATATGTGGTTGAAAGGATATATTTTAAAAAAGTACCAAATGTTTTGCAGACTATAAGTTACTTATTTGTGACAGAACGTGTCTTTAAATCTCGAGTGCAACCAGAGGTATTCTTAATATCAAGAGTTGCGGGAGGGAAGATCCGTAAGCACTGGAAAGAGTAACCAGAGGTATTTTGAAAAGAAAAGTATGTGGAATAGGATATTATGCGCGTGAAGCTAGTAATGATTAATCTTACATTCAAGGGTTGCTTATCTCTCACTAATATGTAGAATCAATAGAAAGTCAATGGAGTATGATTACTCGTGAGGTCGAGAAGGAATGCACGATATACATAGGGAGGGGGGAAGGACGTACTAGAGTATAGTATATATAATATAAGGCGGCGTGCCGCCTGCATTTTTATAGTTAAACATAACGGCGGTTTTTCAAGCCGCTATTCCGAGTTTGAGTCTTGGTGAGAATAATGACTTATGCTATTTTTCTGTTTGGTCTTTGTTTCGTCTTTGGTTTGTTATTAGTGGCTTCTAATCCTTCGCCCTATTATGGGGTGTTAGGGCTTTTGATAGCTTCTGCTGTTGGTGGTGGATTTTTGGTTGGTGTTGGTAGTTCTTTTTTGTCTGTCATTTTGTTTTTGATTTATTCGGGTGGTATGTTAGTAGTGTTTGCTTATTCTGTTGCTTTGGCTGCCGATTTTTATCCTGAGGCTTGAGGCAGTCGTTCAGTTGCTGTTAATCTTGTGGTTTTTTTATCTTTGCTAGTTTTTGTTGGGTCTGGGTTTTCTTGGGGGTTAAGTAAAAAGGGGGTTGGGGAAGAGACAGTTGATTTTGGTGGTATTTCTTTGATTCGTGGGGATTTTGGGGGGGTTGCGATTTTGTATGATTTTGGGTGTTCTGTGCTTGTGGTTTCTGGTTGGGTGTTGTTAGTAGCTTTGTTTGTTGTTTTAGAGTTGACTCGGGGTCAGTCTCGTGGTTCCTTGCGGGCGGTCAGGGTATCTGGTTAATACGTGCCAGATCATACTAGTTCTGGTTTGAATATTAGGAGAACTATTGGAATTATGTGAAGGCTTATTAATAGGTGTTCTCGTGTGTTTGTTATTTGTATGGATGCCAGGTGGTTAGAGAACTTGCTATGTTGTGTGGTTAAGAATATGTGTAATGAGTAGCAGGCTGTTAACACTACGCCAGCTCCTGTAATAAGGATTGTTGGGGGGGATCAGTTGAATATGGCCGTAATAATTAGTAGTTCTCCTATTAGGTTGATTGTTGGTGGGAGGGCTATGTTTAATAGGTTAAACAAAAGTCATCATGTGGAGAGAAGGGGTATAATTAGTTGTATGCTTCGTACTAAAAGTAGTGTTCGATTGTTAATACGTTCATAATTAAAGTTGGATAGACAAAATAGTGCTGAGGAGACAAGGCCGTGGGCTACTATTAAAATGATGGCTCCCGTTAGGCTTCATTCTGTGTGGATTAGGGAGGCTGCTGTTACTAGGCCCATATGGCTTACTGATGAATAGGCGATAAGAGATTTTAAATCTGTTTGTCGAAGGCAAATGAGGCTTGTTATAACCACCCCTCATAAAGATAAAGTAATAAATGGGATTGACATGGTTTTTGTTATTGGTGTGAGCATGGTGATGGTACGAATAATGCCATATCCTCCTAATTTTAGGAGGATTGCGGCTAAGACCATTGAGCCGGCGATTGGAGCTTCTACATGGGCTTTTGGTAGTCATAAGTGGAGCCCATATAATGGTATTTTTACTAAAAATGCTATTATACATGCACCTCACAGAAAGAAACTTGTTGATGGTGGGTTGGTGTTTTGGGGCAGGAAGTGAAGGATTGTGATTAATAGGGTGTTGTTCAGGTTATATAAAGTCAGTAGTGCAATTAGTAACGGAAGAGAGGCTGTGAGTGTGTAAAATAAGAAATATATTCCGGCATTAAGGCGTTCTGGTTGGTTTCCTCATCGGGTGATAATAATTAATGTGGGGATAAGCGTTGCTTCGAATATGATATAAAACAGTGCCAGGTCTGTGGCACAAAAGGCTCCTAGTAGGAAGGTCTGAAGAAGTGTCAAGGTAATTAAGAATAGTTGTTTACGCTCATATGGTTCTTTTTTGAGGGAGTTTTGGCTTGCTAGTGTTATTAGTGGCAGAAGTCATGTTGTTAGGACTAATAGTGGGGATGAAATGTGATCTAGTCCTGTGTAAGGGCTAGAGAACTTTCACTCCGTGTTGATTTGTGGTTTTAAGATGGTTAGACTAGTGGCGGAGATTAGTAGATTATTAATGAAGAAGTTTATTCATGTTGACTTGGGGTTTGATAAAAGGATTACAGGGAGAAGGAAAATTGTTGGAATAATAATTTTTAGCATTGAAGGAGATTTAGGTTGTTTATATTGCTTGATCCGTGTGTTCGAGTTGTAGTTACAAGTAAAGACAGGCCTGTGCCCGCTCCGCAGGCAGAAAGTGTTAGTAGTATTATTAAGGCAGAAAAGAGTAAGGAGGATTGCTGTTCTGTGGCTCAGGTTGTTAATATTAGGAAAAGAGTTAATATTATGCCTTCCAAGCATAATAAAGCGGAGATAAGGTGTGAGCGTTGTAATGACAGGCCTATTATACTTGTTATAAAAGCCAAGCCCAGATTAAATAAAATGGTAGGCATTGAAGAGTCATGGATTAAACCATGATTAATTAAGTCGAAGTTAATTGTCTTTATTGAACTAACTCTTCATTCGGCTCACTCCAATCCTCCTTGAGTTCATTCATATATTAATCCGAGTGTTAGGAGGGTTAAAATTAGGGAAGTTCATGTCATGGTTGCGGTAGGGGTGTTAGATTGTGCAGCTCATGGTAGTGGTAGAAGGAGGGCAATTTCTAGATCAAATAAAAGGAATAGGACGGCTACCAAGAAAAAGCGCATAGAAAATGGGAGGCGAGCGGAGATTAGAGGGTCAAAGCCGCATTCGTATGGTGATAGTTTTTCTTGATGTGGTTGTGTGTTTGGGAGTCAGATGTTAATTGTGATTAATGCTATAGATAAGAGAATTATTATAACTAAAAGCAGGATTAATATGTTCATTATTCTTTTCTAGGTTGTCTAGAACTTAATGATTGGAAGTCATTTGTACTAATAATACTAAAAGAATAGGTCCCTCATCAGTAGATTGAGGTAAATAGGAATAGCCATACTACGTCTACGAAATGTCAATATCATGCTGCTGCCTCAAACCCAAAATGGTGGTCTATGGTGAAGTGATGAAGGATTTGTCGTAGGAGGCATACAATTAGAAAGGAGGAGCCGATAATTACATGGAGTCCGTGGAAACCTGTGGCCACAAAAAAGGTTGTTCCATAAACATTATCTGAAATTGTAAAAGGGGCTTCGTAATACTCTATTGCTTGTAAGGCTGTGAAGTATAATCCTAGGGTGATGGTTAACAATAAAGAGAAAAGGGCCGATTTTCGTTTCCCTTCTATGATAGAGTGATGTGCTCAGGTGACTGTTACCCCGGAGGCTAATAATACGGTTGTGTTTAGAAGGGGGACCTCGAATGGGTCTAACGGGAAAACCCCAGTTGGCGGCCATTGGCCTCCAATTTCTGGTGTGGGGGATAGGCTAGAGTGATAAAAGGCTCAAAAGAAACCAATAAAAAAGAACACCTCGGAGACAATAAACAAAATTATTCCATATCGTAACCCTTTTTGTACAAATAGGGTGTGGTGTCCTTGAAATGTGCCTTCTCGTATAATATCTCGTCATCATTGGTATATTGTTAGAAGAAGGCTTAGTAATCCGGTAACGATTAATGTCGTAGAGTTATAGTGAAATCATACGGCGAGACCTGATGTTATTAATAGGGCAGATATTGCTCCTGTAATAGGCCATGGACTTTGTTCTACGATGTGATATGTGTGGGTTTGAGTGGGCATTAGATGTTTTCTTGTAGGTACAGGGATAGTAGGAGTACAAATACATAGGCTTGAATAAGTGCTACTGCTACTTCTAGGATGGTTAGTAGTATTAAAGTTGTTGCTACGGCCACTGTAGCCGGTCATATGGGTGTTGGAAGGTGGATGATTGCTAGGGCTATTAGTTGAAGTAGTAGGTGTCCTGCTGTTAGGTTAGCTGCTAGGCGTACTCCGAGTGCCAAGGGGCGAATTAAGAGGCTGATTGTTTCAACTACCACAAGGGCTGGGATAAGAATGGTGGGGGAACCTTCTGGGAGGAAATGTGCTAGTGATCGAGTTGTTTTTTTTAATACCCCGATGATTACGGTGGCTATCCATAATGGAAAGGCTAGGGCCATGGTTAATGCTAATTGGGCTGTTGGGGTGAATGTGTGAGGGAGTAGACTAATCATGTTTATTGATGTGAGGGTTATTATTAAGGTCATGAAAAACACCGTTCATTTATGGCCTTGCGTTGGGAGTGGGTTTATAATCTGTTTAGTGAATTGCTTCATTGTTCATTTTTTAAGTAGAATGTAACGCCCTGTTACAAGGTGTTGGCTGGGGGTAAAAAGAACCATTGCTGGTATTATCACCGCTAGTCATATAAGGGGTATTTTTAGTAAATAAGGAGTGGCAAAAATTTCAAAAAGGTTCGGGATCATGGTCAAGGTCAAGGTGGACGAGGGGCCCCGCAGCACATGGTTGTGGGATAAATATTTTGGAATAGTTTCACTTTTTGGTGTATTACTCCTAGTGAGAGCCACACTAGGACTATTGTTGATAATCAGGGGGCCGGGTTTAGTTGGGGCATTAACGAAGGGAACAATGTGTTCCTGTCTCCAGCTTAAAAGGCTGGTGCTGCATTAGCTTCTCGGTTGCAACGAAGAGAGAATGTGTTCCTGTCTCCGCTAAAAGGCTGGTGCTGCATTAGCTTCTCGGTTATTGGGTTGTGGCCCATGATCAGTCTTCGAAGTGTGAGATAGGTACAGCTTCAATAACAATTGGTATAAAGCTATGGTTGGCTCCGCAAATCTCTGAGCATTGGCCGTAAAAAAGGCCTGGCAGGTGTGTTGAGATTGTAGTTTGATTTAGGCGTCCTGGTACGGCGTCGATTTTTACTCCTAGTGATGGGACGGCTCATGAATGTAGGACATCTTCTGCTGATACCAAAATTCGGATTGGGGATTTTGTTGGTACAATTATTCGGTGGTCTACTTCTAGGAGGCGGAAGTGTCCGTTTTTTAGTTCTTTTGTTAGGATTATGTAGGAGTCAAATGAGAGGTCTTTGTAGTCTGTGTATTCATAGCTTCAGTATCATTGGTGGCCAAGGGCTTTGATGGTTAGAAAGGGGTTGTTGATCTCATCTATTAGGTATAGGATTTGTAATGATGGTAGGGCAATTGTTACTAGAATAATAGATGGTAGGATGGTTCATACTGTTTCTGTGATCGGGGCGTCTGTTGCGTTAATGTGTGTTAGTTTAGTAGTCAGTGTTATGGTGATTATGTAGAACACGGATGTGCTGATTAATAGGATGACTATTAGTGCATGGTCGTGGAAGTGTAGAAGTTCTTCTATTAGAGGAGAGGATGCGTTTTGTAGTGCAATTTGTATGGGGTAGGCCATGCGGGGCTTAAAGGGTTTAAGTCTTTAACTCGTTCATGACAAGAACGTATAATTTTTACTAAAGTCCCTGAGAGAGATTGTATGTGGTTGCTCAACTAGCTTGAAACTAGTTGGAGGGGGTTCAATTCCTTCCTCTCTTGTGGTTGGTAAATAAAAGGGGGTTCTTCGTTGGTGTGTAGTTGTGGGGGGTGTCCATGTAGTCATTCTGAGCCTGTGAAGTTTATTTTTGTGTGGTCTACTTCTCGTTTTGAAGAGAAAGCCTCTCAAAGGATAAAAAGTATAATGATGATAGCTGTTAAGGAGATAAGTGATCCAAAAGATGATAGGGTATTTCATGTGGAGTATGCATCTGGGTAGTCTGAGTATCGTCGTGGCATTCCTGCTAGGCCTAAGAAGTGTTGTGGGAAAAAGGTTAGGTTTACTCCGATGAATGTTAGTGCGAAGTGTACTTTTGCTCATGTTTTGTGTAATATATATCCTGTTAGGAGGGGGAATCAATGGGTTAGTCCAGCCATGATTGCAAATACTGCTCCTATAGATAGTACGTAGTGGAAGTGCGCTACTACGTAATAAGTGTCGTGGAGAATAATGTCTAAGGATGAGTTTGCTAGAATGATTCCAGTTAATCCACCTACGGTAAATAAGAAAATAAAACCAAGGGCTCAGAGCATGCTTGCTTCTCATTTAATTATTCCTCCATATAGGGTAGCTAGTCAGCTAAATACTTTAATGCCTGTTGGGATGGCAATAATTATAGTTGCAGATGTAAAATAGGCGCGTGTGTCTACGTCCATTCCGACTGTGAATATGTGGTGGGCCCATACAATAAAGCCTAGGAATCCAATTGAAATTATTGCTCAGACTATTCCTATGTATCCGAAAGGTTCTTTCTTGTTTGAGTAGTCGGTTACTACATGTGAGATTATCCCAAATCCAGGTAAGATTAAGATATAAACTTCTGGGTGGCCAAAAAATCAAAATAAGTGTTGGTACAGGATGGGGTCTCCTCCTCCAGATGGGTCAAAGAATGAAGTATTTAGGTTTCGGTCAGTTAGAAGTATTGTAATTCCTGCTGCTAGTACGGGTAAGGATAAGAGTAGTAATACTGCTGTGACTAGGACGGATCAAATGAATAAGGGTATTTGGTATTGAGATTGGTTTGGGGGTTTTATATTAATGATTGTGGTGATGAAGTTAATTGCTCCTAAGATTGAAGAGACGCCAGCCAAGTGTAGGGAAAAAATGGTTAGGTCTACGCTTGGTCCTGCGTGGGCCAGGTTTCCTGCTAGAGGCGGGTATACGGTTCATCCTGTCCCTGCTCCAGTTTCTGTTCAGGCGGATGTCAATAGTAAAAGGAATGATGGTGGGAGGAGTCAAAAGCTTATGTTGTTTATTCGGGGGAAGGCCATGTCTGGGGCTCCAATTATTAATGGAATTAGTCAGTTTCCAAATCCCCCGATTATTACTGGTATTACCATAAAAAAAATTATGGTGAAAGCATGGGCTGTTACGATTACGTTGTAGATTTGGTCGTTTCCTATAAGTGTTCCTGGATAGCTTAATTCTCCTCGGATTAGTAGACTTAGGGAGGTTCCTACTATTCCTGCTCAGGCCCCAAATAGTAAATATAGGGTGCCAATGTCTTTGTGGTTGGTTGAGTAGAGTCAGCGTTTGTATGGCAAAGGTAAGATGGCCGAGTGTCAGGTGTTAGGCTGTAGACCTATTTATAAAGGTTTAATTCCTTTTCTTATCAGGCCTGTTAAGTACTGAGCTGCAAACTTAGGAAAGATTAGAAATATAGTCCAGGCTTAGTAGATGGAAGCCTGTTGTTTAAGGTGTTTAGCTGTTAACTAAGAGTTTGTAGGATCGAGGCCTGCTCATCTAGGAAGCCTTATCTTAATAAAAGTGTCTTAGTTGCATTAAGGCTATGAAAGTAAGAATCTTTCAGGTTTCCTCAGAAATTAAGAGATGTCTCTTTTTTGGGGCTTTGAAGGCCCCTGGTTTATATATCCTAAATTTCTTAAAATAGGCTAATAACTAGTGGGGTAATAATAAGTAATATTAAGGACAAGATTATTATTTGTGGGAGTAAAATGTGGTGGTTGGTTTGGTTTCGTCAGTTTTTTGTCACATTTGAGGTGTTTGGTGGAGTGGTTAGAAATGCGTTGAATACTAGGCGGAGATAAAAGAAGAGGCTGAGCAAGGTGGATAAGGATGCTAGAGTGGCCATTTGTGTTTGGTGTTGGTAGATTAGTTCTTGTAGAATTAATCATTTTGGTAAAAATCCTGTTATGGGTGGTAGGCCTCCTATTGAAAGCAGGGTTAGGGCTATCAAGATTATTATGGGGAATGATTTGTTTTGTGTTGAAAAAAGGCTTGTCAGCTTGGTTAGGGCGGTGGAAATAATAATTAAGAATATTGTGAGGTTTAACATAATATATAGTATAAGGTACAGTAGGGATAGGTCTGGGGCTTTTGGTAAAATTATAACTACTCATCCTATATGGGCGATTGAGGAGTATGCTATAATTTTTCGAATTTGTAATTGGTTCATTCCTCCTCACCCCCCAACTACCATAGATAAAAGACCGAGGCTGGTCAATAAGTGATGATTTAATGAGTTATGTAATAGAATAATGATGGCTAGTGGGGCCAGTTTTTGTCATGTTGTGATAATTAATATAACTGAGTTGGTTGTTCCTAATGATACTTCTGGTAATCAGAAGTGGAATGGGGCCAAGCCTAGTTTTATGGTAATAGCTAGTGTTAATATTATTATTGGTGTTGAGGGTGTGAGTAATGAAATGTCTCATTGGGCAGTTTGTCAAGCATTAATGGTGCTTGCGAAGATTAATATGGCTGAGGCGGCGGCTTGTGTCATGAAATATTTTATGGTGGCTTCTACGGCTCGGGGGTGGTGTTCTTTTGAGATTAGGGGTAGTATAGAGAGTATATTAATTTCCAATCCAGCTCAAGCGAATATTCAATGGTAGCTTGATATTGTAATAATAGTGCTTGTGGATAGGGCGATAAGGAGCAAAGAGGTGATGGAGGGGTGCATTAGTAAAGGAAGGGTTTAACCAACATTTTTGGGGCATGGGCCCAGAAGCTTTATTAGCTGACTTTACTTTAGAAAACAGTATGATGGGGTACATGGAGTTTTGGTCTCTAATGTTTGGGTTCGATTCCCATTTTTCTAGGAGATGAAAGGGTTTAAACCTTTTTAGTTCACTCTATCAAAGTGATCCTTTATTCAGGCACATGTCCAAATTGCTGGGGGAACCCCTGATAAGGTAATAGGCATGGATGTGTGTCAAAGGCATAATGCTAGGGTGATTGGGAGGAAGTTTTTTCATAGAAGATGTATGAGTTGGTCATATCGGAATCGAGGGTAGGAGGCTCGGACCCATAGGAATCAAATTGTTAGGATAGTTGTTTTTATTATAATATTTATGGTGAATAGTTCTGGTATTATTCCTTGCCCTGGATTTATAAATATAATGCATGATACTGTGTTTATTATTATGATATTGGCGTATTCTGCTAGGAAGAATAAAGCAAATGGGCCTGCTGAATATTCTACATTAAATCCAGAGACAAGTTCAGACTCACCCTCTGTTAGGTCAAATGGGGCTCGGTTTGTTTCTGCAAGGGTAGATGTTAACCATATTATTATTATTGGTCATGATGTTATTAAGAGTCATATTGGTTCTTGCGTGGTGTTTAGGGTTTGAATTGTAAATCCTCCGCTTAGTAAGATTGTAGATAAAATAATAATTCCTAGTGTGACTTCATAAGAGATAGTTTGTGCTACCGCTCGAATGGCCCCTATGAGAGCGTATTTAGAATTTGAGGATCAGCCCGATCATAAGATTGTATATACTGCTATGCTTGAAAGTGCGAGTATGATTAACAGGCCGAGGTTTATGTCCATTAAAGGAAATGGTATTGAAAGAGGTGATCATAATATAATGGATAATGATAACGCTAAGATTGGGGCCATAATGAATAGTGCTTGGGAGGCGGCATATGGGCGTACTGGTTCTTTTATAAATAGTTTTAGGCCATCTGCAATAGGTTGTAGAATCCCCTTTGGGCCTACTATATTTGGGCCTTTTCGTAATTGTATATATCCTAGAATTTTTCGTTCTAGTAATGTTAAGAATGCTACTGCAATTAGGATTGGGATGATGTATATAAGTGGGTTTATCAGTCAGGTTAGTAGAGATAGCATTGTTGGCGAGAGGAGTTGAACCTCTGTGTAAAAGTGCTTAAGTCTTTAGCATATCCAGGTTTTGCTACGCCAGC